TATCACCAGATCTTGATTTTTCATATATAAATGTAACTAATGTATCTCCTTCGTAAAGGATTTCCCCATAATGTCCATGAACAGTTGCGCCTGGAGTAGCCAAATAAGGCTTAGCTGATCGTATTACCACAGAGTCAACTTGAACAATTAGAACTTGACCCGATTTTAAATGCGGTCCTTTTTTGGCTATACATACATTTTCACAAATAAACTGCCCAAGACTAACGATTGTAGATGTCTCTTCACAATAATTGTAATGGAGAAAATACCAATTCAAATGGAATGGATTCAAAATGATGTTACTGCAGGAATAGGGATTATAAATTTGACCATTTTCATCCAGTAAATAATATTTAAGTATTTGAAAAATCTGTTTTAAATTGTCAAGTTGCAAATAGTTAGTTACCAAGATCTCATTATGGGTTATTAAATGGGAAAAGAAATCAAAATTATAAATTGGAAAGCCTGTTCCTAACGGGCCTAACGAATTCCTAATTGGAATTAGGGGGTTCTTTTTGATTGATTCTTTTATCACATTGGGAGATTTTACATCGTTGAATGGGCCTATTCGAAAACAATTGGATGATGACAAAATTATCAAAGATTGAGATTCCTTATTTCGATTCAACAACGTATGGATAGTTCCTTGATTTGGATTAAGGGATTCTTGAATCCTTGCCTTGGAATAGGAATAAATGGAAGAAAACGGATTGACATTAGGGCGATCTGATCCATTCTCAGAGATCAATCCGGAACCCGACAAATCGTTCCTTTTTCCGGTATAAGAAATAGGTGACTTCGCTAAGTCTATTCTTAGAAAATATCTAAGCAAACGATTTGTCCTTATTTCAACAAAGGAAGCACAGGCCTTTTCGATCTTTTTGTCTTGGTCCCAATTCAACACTAAAGAAGTCCGAACTAATTGAATACTTGTGTCCCAAATTTCAAGAATTGGGTCGTAATAAAGGATATAATTGACAACTCGAAGTTGTAGATTATCACTTTCCTGCAAGAGATCTGGCGGGAAAAGTCTTCCTAAATTTATACCATCCGTTTTTTTATATGGGACTACAGGTTGAACCAAAACAAAATACTTTTTTTCATACCTGGAAAGTTTCATTCGTTGGATATAGAGCCAATTTTTCAATTTTTTGTATTCTTTGGAATTTGGTTTTCCCCCTCCTGGTGGTATCAATCGGAATGCCTTATTTGTCTTTCCAGGAAAATGGATATCTCCAGAAAAGATTATCAGTTTCATTTTTTCTGCTTTTTTCTTCACTCGGACCAATCCGCCTACCCGACTTCTTCTATTTAAAGTGATTTGTGTATCGGCCCCAATAATACTATTGTGACGTACCATTATGGAAGAAGATTCGGACAAAATGTGGACTTCCACGGGAATAAAAAAAAATGGATTTACTTCCTTTTGGTATTTTGGCCAAAATACCTTGACTCCTCCATACTCAATCAAATCCTCTTCGTTGACGATTGAATTCAGTTCTCTAGTCTCATATTTAGTAAGTCCCGAGCTCTTTCTTATATATCGAGGATCATCAAAATAAGCAAGAATACTATTTCTACGGAGAATACCATTTCTGGGGATTTCCATTGAGATACCTGAAGAAGGTATTAGTTGGTTCTCGCCTTCTTGAATCGATTCGAGTGGGATAATGAATCTATTTCTTCGCCTCTTTGCCAATAAATCAGAATTGCCGTCGAGAATGGCCGGATATCTCAGATTACAACGACTCGTACATGTCATTCGATTAAGTTCTGAATAATAAGGAATCCTATCTCCTTTTTGATTTTTACCAGAAAAATACGAACTAAAAAATTTGTGTCTCACTTGATTATTAGTTACTGAGGGGTTAGCAATATATCTTGGCTTGACAGAAAGAGAATAAGCGTTCATTTGATCTTGATCCTTGTGGATCGAACAGGGGCCTAGACTGTATCTCCAGGGCTCCCCTAATAATATCCATAAATGACTTGTTTTTGGTAAGAGATGAATATTACCATATGTAAATTCAGGTGCATGGTACACATCAGTATTCCAGTGCATTTCGCCCTCTGAGTCAGAATAAATATGTTTTCGAACCTTCTCTTTCAAATTCAAAGTGGATGTTCTCGCGCGAATCTCAGCAATCACTTGTTCTGATTCTACATATTGATCATTTTGAACTAAAAGAAAACTTTTGGGCGGAATGCACACATTGTGTATAATATCTTCACTCTCAATAGTTACATACAAATCTCTAGAACATAGAAAAGCAGGATGTCCATGACGTGTACGTGTCGGATGAACCAAATCCTCGTTGAATTTGATTTTTCCATTAGAAGGGGCTCGCACATGTTCTGCAGTACCCCCTGTGAATACTCCGCCGGTATGAAAAGTTCTTAATGTTAATTGAGTGCCCGGTTCTCCAATAGATTGACCCGCAATAATACCTACGGCTTCTCCCAATTCGACCAGGTCCTCATGAGCTGGACTCCGGCCATAACATAATTGACAAATCCAAGATGTACTCTTACAAGTAAAGGGGGTTCGAATAGAGATTGGTTGTACTCGAAAAGTTATGAATCTACTGACAAGTCCAACCCCAATATCTTGATTTCTAGTAGCAATACATCGCGAACCTATATATATATCATCTGCTAATACACGGCCAATTAATGTTTGGATAAAAATCCTGTCCGCCATCATTCCATTTCGAGGACTTACAGAAATACCTTGAACGGTGCCACAATCTGCTCGACGTACAACAATGTGTTGAACTACTTCAACAAGTCTGCGCGTGAGATATCCTGCATCTGATGTGCGGATAGCTGTATCCACAACCCCTTTACGGGCTCCGTAGCAAGAAATAATGTATTCTGTTAAAGAGAGTCCTTCGCGTAAATTGCTTTGAATGGGTAAATCAATCATTTGCCCTTGGGGATCCGACATTAATCCTCTCATACCTACTAATTGATGTACCTGAGATGCATTTCCTCTGGCTCCCGAAAAAGACATTATATGGACTGGATTAAAAGGATCGGTCATCCGAAAATTCGGATTCATTTCTTGTCGCAAATATTCACTTGTGGCATACCATATTTCGATCGATTGACGTAATTTTTCTACCGCGTGTACATTCCCATAATGATGGTGTTTTTCCAAAATAAAACTTTGTTGTTCAGCGTCTTGAACTAGCCATCTTTTAGAAGGTATTGTTAAAAGATCATCAATTCCTAATGAAATGGATGCGGCGGTAGCTTGTCGGAAACCCAAAGTCTTTACTTGATCCAGGATATGTGATGTATATCCTATTCCATAGTGATCAATAAATCGACTAATAAGTCGTTTCATGGCAGTTCCGTCTATCACTTTATTGTGAAAGACCTGAGTGGGCCGTTCTGCCATCAGTACCTCCATATTGCGCTGAGTAGAATTTGACAATGGGCTTGAGTCAGTGATTGGAAAACTTCCTTTTCTAGATCTTGATTCACGTAGAAATTCTGCAATTATGGTCCTAGTTAACCCGGAGAGACTCGAATTCCCGTTGGTAGCATAGAATTACAACAGCCCTGCCAAAACCCCTGTATGGCTTCTTCTATTTCTCGATAAAGAGAAATATGACCAAGAGTGGTTCGAATATATATATAAAGAATTTCTTTTTTTATACTTCGTACTATTAGATAGTGTCCATAAATCTCATAATAGGTCCCCACAGATTCATAGTGAATTTCGATGGGAACTTCTCTTGCAGCAATAACGCGTTGATCTAGTCGCCACCGCAGCCACAAAGGACTACCCAAATTGATTCGTTTTTGCCGATAAGCTCCAATTGCATCATAGGGATTACAAAAAAAGGGTTCTTTTTTTTTTTTATACTTATAGTTATTATCTTCATTTTGATAGTTTCTACGATTACATGGATTATACCTATTTACACAAATACCCCGACGATTTCCACTCGTTAAGACATAGAGTCCACTAAGCATATCTTGAGTTGGTGCTGAAATGGGATCCCCAATAGTTGGAGACAAAAGATTCATATGAGAAAACATAAGTAAACGCGCCTCTGCTTGAGCCTCCAAAGATAAAGGCACATGAACAGCCATTTGATCCCCGTCAAAGTCTGCATTGAAGCCCTTACAAACTAATGGATGTAAACAAATAGCGCGCCCTTCCACTAAAACGGGGAGGAATGCCTGTATGCCTAATCTATGCAGAGTAGGCGCTCTATTCAGCAATACAGGATGGTCATCCAGAATTTCCTGAAGTATTTCCCATACAATCGGTTTTTTTTTCCGAATTTGACTCTTAGCAACTCCTATGTTCGAAGCAAGATGTTTTCTAATTAGGTCACGAATTACAAATGCCTGGAAAAGTTCTATTGCTATTTCGCGAGGCAATCCACATCGATGTAATGAAAGTGAAGGGCCTACGACAATCACGGACCGCCCTGAATAATCGACCCGTTTACCAAGCAGAGTCTCGCGAACTCTTCCTTCTTTGCCTTCAATTACATCTGAAAGCGACTTGTAAACTCTATTATGATCATCCCTCATTGGTTGTCCGCAGATTCCATTATCAAGAAGTGCATCTACGGCTTCTTGTAGCAATTTTTCCTGAGATATTATTAATTCTTCTGGCGTAGCTATACTTGTTGTTAATAGATCTGTAAGAGTATTATTCCGATAGATAATTCTTCTATAGATTTCATTAATATCCGAGGTCACTAGTTTATCCTCATCTATATGATAGATTGGTCTCAACTCAGGAGGAAGAACTGGTAATAGACACAAAACCATCCATTTTGGTTCTATATTTGTTCGAATAAAATGCTTAGCCAATTCCATGCGTCTAAGCAAAAAATCTTTTCTTCTTCCAACTTTTCGATCTTCCCATTCATTCCCTGTGGGTTCCTCTTCCTCCAATTCTTTCCATTCTACTAATGAATAGTCTATAATAATTCGTAAATCTAGATTGGCTAATTGTTGTCTGATAGAACCTC